TATGATATCAATTGAATCAAATAAATCAAATAAATAGTGAGAGTCAATTCTGGGATTCAGAACTACGAAAGTAAGAGGTCGGAAATCTTAGTATCCAAAGGTTCCTAAAGGACACTCCATTTTTGTTCCTAGGATTGAAGAAGAGATTATACGAAAGACTATCAAGACTTCCTAATTATCTTACACTACCTATACTAAATACTAAAATAGTGTCTACTGACTCTGTCTGGAATTAGATTGAATAGAATAGGCTGATGGATGGGAAATCAATTTAGAAGTTGTGGAAAGGACTGAAGATACTTTGTATCCAGACTCACGAGAGGCTTTGAGTACTCAAACATTCAATCAACATGGTTGGGCTGCTCTTATTTATAGAGTAAAAAGAAAAAAAAAATTCTTTGCCCGTGTAGGGGATTACAAAAAAAAGAATGTATGTAATAATGGTGGTGGTGTCTTACCATTCCATTCTTTCACAGAAAGAAAGACGTAAGCCTTAGATCAAATAAAATAGAGGTATCTGATAGATGGTTATCTATCTTGATGGTATATTTTGACGTCTTTTGCTTATGAAAGAAAGGTAACAAACAATAGGTCTTACTATTTCTACATGCTCCATTAGGAGCATTCCTTTGCTATTTCCAAATAAAAGGTGTGTGTATCGTATTTGTGCTTAATGCTTCCCGATTCTACCAGAAATTTTCTAATATAGGAACTTGTTACGAGTGGATTCATTGGATTAGTTCATCAATAGCCTTAAGTCAGAATACTATTTTCTTTTGACTCTGCACCATTGATTCCACTATGATTATTGATCAATAATCAATAATGAAATAATTCCTTGATAGAGATAGGAGACATAATTCACATGGATATAGTAAGTCTCACTTGGGCTGCTTTAATGGTAGTCTTTACATTTTCCCTCTCACTCGTAGTATGGGGAAGAAGTGGACTCTAGGGGTACTACTAATTGAATAATCGATTGAGTGATCGAATTGTATCAATCGTTTAATTGATCGTTTTGCGAAACTAAAAAAAAAAAAAAGATTCCTTGGTTTCGTTTTCTTTTATTTTTATTTTTATATATATAGTTAATATATGCCCATACCCATACTATTTTTCCTCCATTAATTCTTTCGATGGATCTCGGGACTTATATATATATATATTTAGTTTATTATATATAAATAAATATATATTATATATAAATCTAATTATTAMTATAAATCTATATATTAAGTTATAAGTTATAAGAAGCCTAGGAATTAGAAGAGTTGGCCTTGGATTATTTTGGATTGATCGAAACCCATACAAGTAGATGTAGCGAAAAAAAAAAAAGAAATAGAATTAGACTGCTATTTCGATGTATATGTATTAGATGTACATCTAATACATGTACATATTGTAAATTGATCTATATCTATATAAAACCATATCTGTATACAACTTCATATGATAAAATTTATATGATCCTACTATTTATATGATAATAAATTTATATGATAAAAATATACAATACTATCTAGTGTGGTAGAAAGAACTATATTATATATAGTTCTTTCTACCACACTATCTCAGATACTTATGATTCCAGCCAAATCGTTTCATTTAAAACTTGGAGTTTTAATCCCTTTCTTTTATTTCTTCAATCATTGATAAGAACTAATAATCCAACCAAGTTTCAGTTAAATTAATCATTTTGACTGACTGTTTTTACGTAGATGATAAGTAAAAAAGCAGTAGGAACTAGAATGAACAGTGCAGTAGCAATAAATGCGAGAATATTGACTTCCATAATCTCATTGTTTTTTTTACTTCGCAATAACTCGGGATCTAATCCCATAGAGATAAGAAATTTAACTCCTGTCAATTCAATGGGATGAATTGAATTCTGATGATACTGAATCGGATCAATATTATGAATAACAATATCCGATCTATCAAATCGATTCATCGTCGAGAATTGAATAGTATAACATAAGAAAATCTTTTATTTTATCCATACTAAATCCGAAATGGGATTCTTTATTGGATCAGGAATTCCATTGAATTTTTCATCCCTTTTTCCACTTTTTTCTTTTCCATAACCTACTGTCTTTGTCTTCCTTATACAACTCTCTTTCCTTATACTTATACATACAATTATGAGATATTATATGACCGGTATTCTATGGGTCACACAGATCCAAACAGTAGAAGTGAGATGGAAAAAAGGACGGGTGTTAAGTAGAAAGGATCTAATATTCCAACAAATTTACTAAAAAGGGGCGTTGCTTGGTCTTTTATTTTATTAGTATAGTATCTCTTCTTCTTTCTTGGATTGAGACTAGAACGCATACATCAAAAATTCAGTGTGCAATTTGCATGAGAATAGATAGATTGTTTCCAATTAGTCATTGAGGATACACAAACAAAGTCGAGATAATTATGTTAAGTTCATTATGTATCGTACAATAAACGAATACAATTTGTGTATGTACTCCCGGTAAAAATAGGGGAACTCTATTCCATTTCATTGTTCAAGAACAATTGAGAAAAAGAAAGTCAGACGAGTATGGTATCTATTAAAATACTGAATATAGTAATGCCACCGATTGTACCAACTTACATATGTCTCCCCTTATCAATCGGTATTAGTGAAAGAAATTGAAATTCCCGTACTTGTCTGATGATAAATGCGAAACGAAAAACAAAAGAAATAAGGATCCCCGCTGGGGATTAGATCTTGCTACCTGTCCCCCCTTTCACAGAAAATGGGGAGATGAATTGATAAATTTATCGGATCCTAGTTCGGGACTGACGGGGCTCGAACCCGTAGCTTCCGCCTTGACAGGGCGGTGCTCTGACCGATTGAACTACAATCCCAGCAAGGTGTATGGCATACATATTCTTACTAGTTTGATAAGAACATTCTATTCGTTGTGTTGTAACAGAAACACGAATGATATACTGAATATCCACATGGATATGGAATATAGTGAAAGCGACACGGATTACTAGTAACGAGTGGTTATTTTATTGCCAAAAAAATAGATAATCAATTTATCAATGAGAAAAATAACTATTTTTATTTTAATGATACTTAATCTTAATTAAGTATCATTAATCTAGATCGTTAGAAAAATCAGAACGAATGAGAAAAACATGGATAGAGAAAAAATGGACTCTTTCTCTTCATTTCTACGGATCAGGCATTTCTTTTTCTGGAGGACAAATTGGTTATTTCATATTCATGGAGCAACGAATTATTGGGCCGAGCTGGATTTGAACCAGCGTAGACATATCATCAACGAATTTACAGTCCGTCCCCATTAACCGCTCGGGCATCGACCCAGGAAGAATTAATTCTAGATTTATTGATAATCTACGATCAACTTCCTCTCTACCCCCAGGGGAAGTCGAATCCCCGCTGCCTCCTTGAAAGAGAGATGTCCTGAACCACTAGACGATAGGGGCATATCCACCCTACCATCATCATACTATGATAATCATCATCATAGTATTATCATACTATGAACCGTTTTTTTGGAATTGTCAATAGAATCTAATGGTATGACTAGATTCGAAGAGTCTTTCCTACTTTTTTTATGTTATGATTCCATAGAATTTTTTTATTTGATGGTTCTTGTATGAACCCCTATGCATATACGTATATATGTACATATATGCAGACACATATGCATATGCAGACATATATGCATTAGACTCATAATGGAAAATTCATGAATTGAATAAAACGGGCCCTTTTAACTCAGCGGTAGAGTAACGCCATGGTAAGGCGTAAGTCATCGGTTCAAATCCGATAAAGGGCTTTTTCCACTAAACTCAAGATTTAGTCTTCGTTTTTCAGCGGAGAACAGAGATATTTTTTTTTTTCTAAAAAAAGAAAAAGGTAACCGCCATTATAATGAGTTCTTATTATTATGAGTTATAGTTAGAAAGTTGAACATTTATTCATTATCATAATAACTAATTGAACTTATTAGGAGTAGTCTACCCTGTAGTGACATAGTAGTCCTCTTCATGTATCATTATTCCAATTTTTGGTCCTGGGATATAAATATTCTAGAATATTCTAGATATCCAATCCCTATTATTAATAACCAAACCAAAGTATTCTTACTTCTCCATTGTTCTTATCAAACCCACCATAAAATTATAAATCAATAAAAAGTAAGTGGACCTGACCCATTGAATGATTACTATATCAGCTATTCTGATATTTAAATTCGATATAGATTAATTCGATATAGATTAAATTGTACAAGCGGATTGATTTTTTTTATTTCCTTAGACCACGCAAGGCAAGAATTTGTCGATATTTCCGATTTAATCTTCTTGTTACTGGATACTTCATAGGAATAAATCGCTATTCTTTTCCGCTACATATAAAAGTTGATTTCGAAAATTGATTTTTCAATATCTTTCCTTGATTTCAAGGAATCTGATATTGTTTTGTTTTTACGCCAATGCAATAGAGAACGAATGCGAGAAAGGGACTTTCATTTCCAGTCTACCATTATTTAATATTTAATTTAGGGGCAGGAAAAAATAGGGAATTTTCTTTTTTTTTTTGTTTGACCCGTTACGTTAAAAGATATACTCTGGAATGAAAAGATATACTCTGGAATATGAGTCATAGAACAATTCCGGGTTCAAATGGTTATATATAGTATAAGGACTAATCGAATCGAGCTCATCGATTTACCTAGGTTAATTTGTGGCCCAATAGAAAAAAAAGACGCATTTATATCTTCGAAACCCATTTTAAGGGGCATTGGGCGAGAAATCGTCCATAGATAATCGAACTATCGCATGCCTTGGAAATGATATGAGGTGTTCGGAAATGGTTGAAGTAGTTGAATAGGAGGATCACTATGACTATAGCCCTTGGTAGATTTACCAAAGAAGAAAATGATTTATTTGATATTATGGATGATTGGTTACGGAGGGACCGTTTCGTTTTTGTAGGCTGGTCTGGCCTATTGCTCTTTCCTTGTGCT